TTAACCCTTCATTAAATTCATTAACTCAACTGTTATAACACTTCGGATTCTGTAGTAGACTACTAAAATAGCTAACCCTATTGAAGATTCAGCTGCAGCTACTGTCAAAATTAATAAAGAAAAGATTTGTCCGGTTATATCATCTAGATAAAGTGATAAAAAAGTTAAATTAAAACTAACCGCTAGAAACATCATTTCAAGAGACATTAACATAACAAGAATATTTTTTTGGTTTAAAAGTATTCCTAAAACACTTATTAAAAATAGTAAAGATGAAACGTGAATACTGTTGAATTGTTCAAACATTTTTAGTTTTGTTTTAAGTAGTGATACTAGTAGGGTAGTAGAAGTATATTTTAAATTTTCCAGCCGCAGGTTCCCCTACGGCTACCTTGTTACGACTTCACTTCAGTCTTTTATTTTACCATAAATTACTTTGTAATCTTCAAATAAAATAAATTTCCATAGCGTGACGGGCGGTGTGTACAAGACCTAAGAACGTATTCACCGTAACATTCTTATTTACGATTACTAGCAATTCCAACTTCATGTTTTCGAGTTTCAGAAAACAATTCGAGTATAGTTTTATTTTAAGTTTTGCTAAAACTTACATTTTCGCTACTTTTTGAAAAAACTATTGTAGCACATGAAAGTAGCCCAATTTATTAGGGTCATGAGGACTTGACGTCGTTCTCGCCTTCCTTTAAGATGTCCTTAACAGTTTAAGTTTTGTAACTTACAAGAGTTTCGTCCGTTTATTGGAATAAACCAAACGCTTCACAGCACGGACTGACGACAGCCATGCAACACCTGTAACTAATGTTATTCAAAAATTGGTAAGATTTCGCGCGTATTATCGATTTAAACCACATGCTCCACTGCTTGTGTAGGTCCCCGTCAATTCCTTTGAGTTTTAATCTTGCGATCGTAGTCCCCAGGCGGAGTGCTAAACACGTTAGTTTTACTTTTGAAAATTAATTCAAAAGTTAGCACTCATCGTTCAGGGCGTGGACTACAGGGGTATCTAATCCCTTTTGCTACCCACGCTTTAATATCTCAGTGTCAGTGTCAGCCTAGATTATTGCCTTCGCCATTGAGGTTCTTTTAAATATCAACACATTTTACTGTTACATTTAAAGTTCCATAACCTTCTTCTGAACTCTAGAAAATCAGTTTAACGATCTTTTTAAAAATAAAATTTAAAATTTGAATCGGAACTTAATTTTCCACCTACATATGCTTTACGCCCAATTAATCCGAGTAACGTTTGCCCTTCCCGTTTTACCGCGGCTGCTGGCACGGAATTAGCCAGGACTTTTCTTAAACAAATCAGTATTTTGTTTAGTAAAGAGCTTTACAATTATACATTTTCATCACTCACATAGTTTAGCTGGGTCAAGCTTCCGCTCATTGCCCAAAATTCCCCACTGCTGCCTTCAAATGAAGTTTGGACCGTTCTCAGTTCCAATGTGGTTGTTCATCCTCAAAGACCAACTAAAGATCGTAGGCTTGATAAGTTTTTAATTAACCAACAACCTAATCTTATATAGACTTTTCTCAAGACAAACATTTTTTGCATGTGTTAAGCAATTTCTTGAGGTTAATTTCTATACGTTACTCACCCGTTCACTATTAATTTGTAATAAAACAAATTTATTTAATTTGCATGTGTTAAGCCAACTATAAACGTTCATTCTGAGCCAGGATCAAACTCTTTTAATTAATTTTTGCTGTTTTGATGTTTTTCTGACTACCTTACTATAACTTATATACCGTAAAATTGCAACATTCATTTTTTAAGACTAAAAGAAGTTCCAACCTCACTAACAAAAATATTTGCTATGAGTTTTTTATTTAACTGTAATTTTTCTTTCCGAATAAAATATATGAATAAGTTGTAATTTAAACAACTTGACAAGTTTATTTGTGTAATAGCTCGTTTTTGCCAACCTCGTTTCTTGAGATTACGGCTTTTTGTTTGAAGAATTTCTCGTTTCATAGTTTTATTTTTTATTGGTACGGGAATAGGACTTGAACCTACAACTTTAGGTCATGAGCCTAATGAGTTAACCAATTACTCTACCCCGTTGTTTACTCCTAGTGGGACTCGAACCCACATTTATGCCACGAAAAAGCAACGTCCTAGCCATTAAACGATAGGAGCTTGAATTACTTCTTTCGACCATACTTCGAGCGGGATTTTTTTCTGCTGCCTACTCCGAGTAGATCATACACTCCCCGGGTAAAATGATAACGTACTCCAGGCAGATCCTTAACACGCCCCCCGCGAACTAAAACTAAGGAGTGTTCTTGCAAAGAGTGACCTTCCCCAGGAATGTATCCAATGATAAATTTTCCGGTTGTTAAGTGTACTTTCGCCACTTTGCGTTCAGCAGAATTGGGTTTTTTGGGATTGATTGTATACACCTTTACGCAAACGCCTTTTCGCTGAGGACAACTTTTTAGCGCTATAGATTTGCTTGGCTTACCCAATTTTTTTCTAGGGTTTTTAAGTAGTTGATTTATTGTAGGCATATTAGTTTAAGTTAGAGATCTTGTAACAAACAAAAAAGAAAACAATTTCGTAAAGTACTATAACAAAAAGTACTAAGAAAAACTGCAAAAAAACATCGGGAGGTGACAAGAAAAACAGTAGTGTTAGACTACAGAAGCTAAACTGTTTCCTGTATGATTTTATCAAGAAGTAAACTTTTGTAGGTTTGATTAAAATTCAAAGTGATGAAGCTATTACCAAATATGAAAATACTAAAAAAGCGAAGGAGTACTGAAAGTTTAGTGCCCAGTAAACAAAATCTAAAATCCGAAATTCGGCATTAATCATTAAAAGTGAATCAGTCTGTTCAATCTTTTCTCAGTAAATTAAAAAGTTCAGTGTAGTTGGCAGAAAAATTGTGTAACACGAAGTAGTGATAGCACTTAAGACAATACAAGCATAGTAGTGAATCGTCTTTAAAGTGTTTATTTGGTAAGTGTATCAGCTTGATTTAAAAAAGTTTAGTAATTGGTAGAAAACTAATGGTAAAACAAACAGAAATGAAATTGAATTTGTTAAAATCCAAACTACATCAAATAAATCCGTAACATGTGTTGTAATAAATTTTTTGGTAAAAGGTTTGAGAAGAGGGTACGTTAAAACAAAAAGCAACCAGTTTATATTATAAATTGAGATTATACCACATGAAATAAAGCTAATAAATATGTAAATAAGGCGAAATATTATTTCGGCTGAATAAAAGTAAATCAAAGCTTTTTATTTAGTGTACTCTAGGTGTATTAGGACTCGAACCTAAGATCCATAAATTAAAAGTTTATTGCTTTACCTTACTAAGCTATACACCCTTTTTAATTTACTTAACTCGTGTTTGGGAAGAATTGAACTTCCACTCTCTAAATTCGTAGTTTAACGCTTTATCCTAATTAAGCTACAAACACAATTAGCTTCTTAAGCAATAATGGACTCGAACCATTAACTTTTTCAGTGTAAACGAAATACTCTACCATTGAGTTAATTGCTCTTCTTCCTGAGCAGGACTCGAACCCGCAACCTGATGGTTAACAGCCATATGCTCTACCAATTAAGCTACCAGGAATAGTGTATTGAACAATTTCTTATAGAGGTGTATTTTTTGCTTAGGTCCCAAAATCGTGAGTGGTTTCGCGAAACCACTCACGATTTTGGGACCTAAGCAAAAAATACACCTCTAATAGAGAAGGGATGGCTGAGTGGTTAAAAGCGATAGACTGTAAATCTATTTACACCTCGTAATCGTAGGTTCGAGTCCTACTCCCTTCAGTGAACAAGGTTACTTAGAGATTGTCCGCGTTTTTAGTTTAATGGATAAAACATCAATCTTCTAAATTGAATACTGTGGGTTCGAGTCCTTCAAAACGCGGTGGTTTTGCGCTTAAGCAGGGTTGAACTTTAGTGATAAACTGTGAAGGTTAATGAGTTTAGTAACGTGGAGAAAGATAACATCATGCGATGTGTAGCTGTAAGGTATATATATATATATATATATATATATATATATATACCTTACAGCTACACATCGCATGATGTTATCTTTCTTTCTAGTCTACACTTTACACACAACTTACCTCCCAGTTTTATTATACTAAATACTTCTAACCTTGCTTTTACTTGTTATTGCATCTAGTTATACTTCTAATCACAAAATTGTTTTAACCATCTTAGACTGCAGTCTCTTTATTCAAGTCATTGATTATCTACGTAAAGAAAAATTTATTTATAGGAAGAATGGGATTCGAACCCATGACACTTAAACCAGCGTGACGATTTAGCAAACCGTTGTTTTCAACCACTCAACCATCTCCCTTTCTTATAGAGGTGTATTTTTTGCTTAGGTCCCAAAATCGTGAGTGGTTTCGCGAAACCACTCACGATTTTGGGACCTAAGCAAAAAATACACCTCTATAAGAAATTGTTTAGCCAATGGGAATATAGTTTAATTTTGGTAAAACATATGTTTTGCATACATAAGATTATTGGTTCGAGTCCAATTATTTCCAATTTCTACATACAACTACGAATAATGCGATCTGCCAGGTTAAAATTACATTACAATTACTTAATAAACTTTGATTTTACTGACAAAGAATCTCAAACCCAAAACAGAATAATAGCTACACCAAAATTAAACACTTTAGTCGCCTGTTCTAAATTAGATCAGACCAACTCCGAAAAACATACAGTTTTAAAAGCTTTAGTTTTAGAGTTGTTTGGCAACCAAAAAAGTTTAATGACAAAAATTGACAAAACCTTTTCTAGAAAGCCAGTCTTTAAAATAACATTTCGTAAGGAAAACCTGTTTTTATTTTTAGATTCTTGTTTAAACACCGTATTTCTGCATGAACATAGATCCTGAGTTTGGGATAACGTTCACGTAGAAAATAAACTTCATTTTTATTTAAATAATAGCCTTATAAATAATTTTAACATAATATCCGTTCAGTTTAAGTATTCCTTACAATTACCTAACTTGTTCACACTACTAAATAGAACAAATAGAAGTAGATCTTTTTACTTAATCCCCGCAAATAAGACTAAGAGCTAGCGAAAACAGGAGAATAGCTTAATTGGTAGAGCTTTGGTTTTCAAAACCAATGGTCGGAGGTTCGAGTCCTTCTTCTCCTGGCTTAAAACAAATTTATTAATAAAATGTTAAACCTCACTATTATTTCAAGTCCGCTTGAACAATTTGAAATTGTTACACTTCTTCCTTTAAGTATAGCAGGATTAAATTTTTCTTTAACAAATTCAAGTCTGTTCATGTTAATTGCTTTTTCGGTAGCAATTTTATGAATCAGTTTAAGTTTTTATCAAAATTCCTTAATCCCAACTAATTGACAATTATTAAAGGAATCAGCTTACGAAGTTACTGCAAGCATGGTTCAAGAAAATTTAGGTTCTAAGGGCGAGTTTTACTTCCCGTTTATTTTCACATTACACTTACTTTTACTTTTTTGTAACTTAATTGGGATGGTTCCTTACAGCTTTACAGTTACTAGCCACATAGCTTTTACCTTTGGATTAGCACTCTCAATTTTTATTGGTATTAATATTATAGGAATTCAAACCCACGGTGTAAAATTCTTTGCTCTGTTTTTACCAAGGGGGGTTCCTTTACCAATCGTTCCATTAATAATTACCATTGAATTTTTGTCTTACACGATTAAAGTTTTCACGCTTTCAATTCGACTTTTTGCAAATATGACATCGGGACATACGCTTCTAAAAATTATTGCAGGATTTGCTTGAACTATGCTTTCTGCAGGTGGTTTACTAGCTATTTTTCATTTAATTCCGTTAGGGTTGCTTCTCGTTTTAATTGGTTTAGAACTAGCGATCGCTGGTTTACAAGCTTATGTATTTACTCTACTTACTTGCATTTACTTGAATGACGTATTAGAATTCCACTAAAAAATTAATTAATATTAAAAATGCCTCAATTAGATCGTATTATTGTATTCTCTCAGATTTTTTGATTGTTTATTATTTTTACTACTTTTTACACTATTCTAACTCACTTCTTCCTTCCTAAATTTTTAAAAGCACTAAAATCACGAAAACAAATTATAGAAATTAATGCATTAGAGGTTGCAAAAATTATAGAAAAATCAAGTTCGCAACAAAATTTGATACGAAAAATCCTAATAAAAAACTTAGCTTTAACTAAAAACATTCTTGTTGGTAATTTAAATGCAACCTTGTTAGTAAAACAAAACTCAAATATATCTATGATTGATGAAAAGATTGGTTTAATTATACTTAACATGGTAAAGTATTGTGATGCTCAATTACTAGGCTTTATTTCTTTGCGTCCTAAGTCATTAAACTTAAAACTTAGTTAAATATAACATTAAAATTACAATGTACTTACTTATTTTAGTATTACCATTTATCGGGGCTTTAGTTACGGGATTTGGTGGGCGTTGGTTAGGCTATTACGGAGCTAGCATTTTTTCAACTATGTGCGTTTCACTTTCAATGGCTCTTTCATTGCTAGCCTTTTATGAAATAGGGCTTTCAGGGACAGTCTGCTACATTTCACTAAGTCCTTGAATTAGTTCAGGAGCTTTAAACATATCTTGAAGCTTTTTATTTGACAGCTTAACGGTAGTTATGCTTATCGTAGTTACCGTTGTTTCTAGTTTAGTACATCTTTACTCAATTGGTTACATGCAAGATGATCCTCATTTTCCACGATTTATGTCATACCTAGAAATTTTCACCTTTTTTATGCTTGTGCTCGTGACAGGTGATAATTTAGTACAGATGTTTGTAGGTTGGGAAGGCGTGGGCTTAGCTTCTTACCTTTTAATTAATTTTTGATTTTCGCGTCTAGCCGCAAATCAATCTGCAATAAAAGCGTTAGTCGTGAACAGGATAGGTGACTTTGGGCTAAGTCTGGGTATTTTTTTAATCTTTTATATCTTTCAATCGGTTGATTACTTAACTATTTTTTCATTAACTCCGTTACTTTCTTCACATTATTTGCAGTTTGTGGGATTAGAGATGCATAGCTTAACTTTAATAGGTATTTTTTTATTTATAGGAGCAATTGGTAAATCTGCACAACTCGGATTACACACTTGATTACCTGATGCAATGGAGGGTCCAACTCCTGTGTCAGCTTTAATTCATGCAGCAACTATGGTTACTGCTGGTGTTTTCCTCATGATTAGATTTTCTCCTTTAATCGAGTTTTCCCCTGTTGTTTTAACCACGCTAGTTATAGTGGGTTCTCTAACAGCATTTTTTGCTGCGATGACCGGCGTATTCCAGAATGACTTGAAGCGGGTAATTGCGTATTCAACTTGTAGTCAGTTAGGTTACATGATTTTCGCTTGCGGGTTATCTTGTTACAATGTAAGTATTTTTCATTTATCAAATCACGCGTTTTTCAAGGCTTTACTATTTCTTAGTGCGGGATCCGTTATTCACGCAGTTTCAGATGAACAAGACATGCGTCGTATGGGAGCATTAGCTAAGTTTTTACCAACAACGTATTCACTAATGCTAATTGGATCCCTGGCTTTAGCAGGATTTCCGTTTTTAACTGGATTCTACTCAAAAGACTTTATTATCGAATTGAGTCAAGTTTCATTAAATTCAAATTTAAACAACACCAACGGAGCTTTCGCATGTTGGTTGGGTAGCTTATCTGTTTTTTTTACGGCTTTTTATTCGTTCCGATTAATTTATCTAACTTTCTTAAACAATACTAACTTAAACAAAAGTATTCTTTACAACGTTCATGAATCTTCAAGTCTTATGTTGCTACCATTAATTACTTTAAGCATTGGAAGTATATTCATTGGTTACTTAACGAAGGATTTATTCATTGGACCGGGAACCGATTTCTGAAAATCATCAATTTTTGTTTTGCCAAATCATTCGTATTTTATCGAAGCTGAATGGCTTAAAACAAAAATCAAATGATTGCCATTCATGCTAAGTATTTCTGGAATCTTACTGGCCAGCTCAATAAACTTAGCTTCATTCCGATTTTACTTGCATATGAAGTTTCACAAATTTTGAATGTTTTTAATAAACAAAAAATGGTATTGAGATGTAATATATAATAAAATTCTTGTTTATCCTATCTTAAAATTCGGTTACTCCATCTCTTTCAAAAATTTAGATCGTGGATTCATTGAGTTATCAGGACCTTATGGCCTATCAAAGTTAGTTTCAACATGGTCTAAAATTTCAGTTAAATTACAGAGTGGTCAGTTAACGCATTACATCTTTTTTATGAGTATTGGTCTGTGCTTACTTTTTAGTATCACGTTAAATTCATTACATGGGTTTAACCTAAACTTGCACATGCTAAGTTTTTATTTAGTTCTAGTTTTTTTCACTTAAATAAACTCCAGAGTCTATAGCTTAAAGGTTAGAGCGTACGCGTGTGGCATGTTAGTATTATGAGCATTACTATGCAAGTAACACTCGTTTTTACAACGAATTGGTTTTCTATACAAGTGTAATTCTTGTTGCTAGATTCAAAACAAAATAATGATTTATAACAGTTATTAAAACAAAGTTAAAGCTAAATCATTTTAAAATTTAATGAGCACGAACAGGAATTTGTTGAAAACATCATTACTCTAAATTTCAAAATCTGTAAGCTAAGAAGCGTATACTTAGCTTGAATCCTTTAAACTTTAAATTTTGGTGTAAAGCAAGGCTCTAAAAATTTTACAAATAGAAAACCGAAACATGTTTTGGGATAAATATTAAAGCAAACGTTTTTTTGTAATGAAAAAAATACGCTGACAATATTAATTTTTGAAAACAAAGTTTCAAAATTAAAGCTGTATGATAAGAAATTATCACGTACAGTTTACAGCAGAGGTACGGTATCGATTGCAACTTGATAAGCGTAAGGTTGGTTGTTCGAATCAACCTAGACTCAATTAATAAATTCAGCAGTTAACTTAATGGCAAGCTTAGAAATCTTTAATCCTCTTATTTTAACATCAATTACTCCAATAGTAGGAGTAATTACCCTCTTTTTAATTCCTTCAGTAAATGAGGTGTGGTGCCGCGTTTTTGCATTATGAACAGCGTGTTTAACCTTTATTTTCTCACTACTTTTGTGAATTCAATTTGATTCAAGCTCATCTTTTTTTCAATTCTATCAAACATTTTTTTGATTTCCGTCGTTAAACTTTTATTACTCTATCGGAGTCGATGGAATTTCATTATTTTTCATTATCCTCACTACTTTCTTAACTATCATCTGCATTTTAGTGAGTTGAAGCTCAGTTAAAACTTCTTTGAAAGATTACCTAATTTGCTTCTTAATCTTAGAGTTTCTTTTAATTCAAGTCTTCTGCGTTCTAGACCTATTTTTATTTTACATTTTTTTTGAAAGCGTATTAATTCCTATGTTTTTAATAATTGGTGTTTGAGGATCGCGTGAACGTAAAATTAGAGCGGCGTACCAATTTTTTCTTTACACGTTAATAGGTTCTTTATTGATGCTGTTAGCTTTAATTAGCGTTTATTTTACTGCAGGTTCAACTGATATCCAAATTCTATGGCAGTATCATTTTTCGGAATTTAAACAAATCTTGTTATGGTTAGCATTTTTTGCAAGTTTTGCAGTTAAAATCCCAATGATTCCGTTTCACATATGATTACCTGAAGCTCACGCTGAAGCGCCTACAGCCGGATCAGTTATTTTAGCTGGCATACTACTAAAATTAGGTGGTTACGGCTTTTTAAGGTTTTCTTTACCTATGTTCCCAAATGCATCAATTTATTTTACACCGCTGGTTTTTACTTTAAGCTTGGTTGCTATTATATACGCGTCGCTAACTACACTACGTCAAGTTGATTTAAAAAAAATCATCGCTTACTCCTCAGTCTCACATATGGGATTTGTGACTATTGGAATATTTTCGCTAAATATTCAAGGCATAGAAGGAAGTATTTTACTAATGTTAAGTCATGGTTTGGTATCTAGTGCCTTATTTTTGTGTGTCGGGATACTTTACGATCGCTATAAAACCCGAATTATTAAATACTACAGTGGGTTAGTTCAAGTTATGCCAATTTTTGGTATACTTTTTTTATTTTTTTCTTTTGCTAATATCGGATTTCCAGGAACCAGTAGCTTTGTTGGAGAGCTTTTAGTATTAGTTGGAGCTTTTCAAGTCAGTACTACCTTGACTTTTTTTGCAACAGTAGGTGTAATCCTAGGAGCTGCCTACTCAATTTGACTTTTTAATCGAATAAACTTCGGTACACTAAAATTACAATATTTTAACTGCTTTCAAGATGTTTCGCGCAGAGAATTTTGAATTTTATGCCCAATAGTTTTAATAGTTTTATGGATGGGAATCTATCCAGTTGTATTCTTAAACGAGATGCACTTTTCTGTAATAAATCTAATTCAACAATTGGTTTAAAAAATTATTGTAAATATGTTTAATTTACCATGGCTTCTTTTACGCTTAGCAGCATTGTTTACTCTTGAAGGTTTTTTAATTGACGTAGAAGTTTTTATACTCGTTACAGGATTTTTATTTTGTCATATGCATTTAGGACTGAAAACTATAATAAGCGATTACATTCATATTAAAAAAGTTAAATTAGCATTAATTATTTTAACTCGTATTTCAGCTATTGAACTAACTAGATACGCGTTAGAATTACTAGTATAAACCAAAAAAATTATTCATGAACGATTTTTTATACAATATTTATGCAGTCACTACCGAGACGTATATAACAATAGGTATTTGTTTACTTTTAATTTACGGTGTTCTTTTGAGTACCTTTTCAAAGTTAGGTTACCCTTTATTAAATCAAAACTTAGGTTGACTAACTTTACAAATTTTGGTCTTTAGTTTAATTTTAGTTTATTCACAACAACCTATAGTGTTACTTAGCTGAAGTAATTTCCTGGTGAACGACCTTTTTACTTACGGCGCAAAAATTATTATTTTATTATCTTCCACGAGTTGAATTTTTTTAACTTTACGTTATCCAGTGTTGGAAAGAATTAACTCTTTTGAATATTGAATACTTATATTACTAGCAGTATTAGCAATGTTATTTGTTTTACAAGCTTTTGATATCTTAACAGTGTATCTAGCTATAGAATTTCAAAGTTTAGTATTTTACATATTAGCTAGTTTTAAGCGTAGCTCAGAATTTTCAACTGAAGCTGGTTTAAAATACTTTGTTTTAGGTGCCTTTTCTTCTGCATTGTTACTTTTTGGTTCATCAATTATTTATGGATTAACTGGACTAACGAATTTAGGTGACCTTTCAAATTTCTTTTCTGGGATATTACTAGATGACTTAGCCATCACCACAGGTGTTACAGTGGGTCTTACTTTTATCATAGCCGCACTCTTGTTTAAATTAAGTTCCGCTCCTTTTCATATGTGAGCACCAGATGTATATGAAGGCTCGCCTACATCTGTCACAGCCTTTTTTTCTATTATGCCAAAATTGGTTATCTTATCTTTGCTGTTCCGATTTTTAACTTTTTCTTTCCACGATTTTCTATTAGTCTGAAGAAATATTATTTTGGTTTGTACCTTGTCATCTTTACTGGTCGGTACTTTAGGGGCTTTTTCACAAACAAAATGAAAACGTTTTTTTGCCTATAGCTCAATAACTCATGTAGGTTTCTTTCTCTTGGCATTATTAACCGGAGGTTCTGAGAGTGTGTCAAATGTAGTCTTCTACGCAATCGTTTACATTGTGACATTGTTAGGAACATTTTCATTTATTGTCAATTTTAGAATTTTAAAGTATCCTAATCACTATCAATCACGATACTTGCAAGATTTAAACTCTTTAGCTAAATCAAACCCGTTACTCGCTTTTTCGGTAACATTAATATTGTTTTCAATGGCGGGTATACCCCCATTAGCAGGATTTTTCGCAAAATTTTTTATTTTATTTACTGCCTTACAAACTTACGCGGTTGGGATTAGTACGTTTGCTGTTTTGATGAGTTGCATAGCAAGTTTTTATTACATTCGACTTATAAAAACTATGTACTTCGGAGATTCAAGCAGCTGAACTACGAACTATCCAGTAGATAAATTTAGTTCGATGGTATTAGGTATATCTATTCTAATTATTTTACTTTTATTTTTAGATATTGAGATGGTTTCCGTATTATCAACTTTGATGTCCTTATCATTTTAAATAAATAAATTTGTAAACATGTTTATAATCACTGCACTTCTAAAAGTACTGATAATAATTCTTCCTTTGCTAATAGCAGTTGCTTATATGACTTTAGCAGAACGCAAAGTTATGGCCGCCATGCAGCGTAGAAAGGGCCCTAACATAGTGGGAATTTTTGGTTTATTACAACCATTAGCTGACGGATTAAAGCTTTTTGTAAAAGAGACTGTATTGCCGTCTAGTGCTAACTTGAGTATATTTGTTTTAGCACCAATTTTAACTTTTTTTTTAGCGTTACTCTCCTGATGCGTGTTACCCCTTGGTGAAGGTATGGTATACGCTGACATAAACATAGGTGTTTTATATATTTTAGCTATTTCTTCATTGGGTGTATATGGTATTATAATGTCAGGTTGAGCAAGTAACTCTAAATATGCTTTTTTGGGTGCACTTCGTTCCGCAGCTCAGATGGTCTCATACGAAGTTTCAATTGGTTTAATACTAATAAATGTATTACTATGTGCTGGTTCCTTAAACTTTAGCGAGATTGTTTTGGCACAACAAAATATTTGATACGCGGTTCCTTTATTTCCTATTTTAATTATGTTCTACATTTCTATCCTTGCTGAGACAAACAGAGCCCCTTTTGATTTGCCTGAAGCAGAAGCAGAACTTGTAGCGGGCTACAACGTTGAATACTCAGCTATGGGATTTGCGTTATTTTTTTTAGGGGAGTACGCAAATATGATTTTGATGTGTAGCTTAACAACAATTTTATTCTTAGGAGGCTGACTCCCACCCTTCAATCTTACAATCTTTTATTGAATTCCCCCAGCTATTTGGTTCGGATTAAAAACAACGTTATTACTCTTTGGCTTTATTTGAGTGCGCTCGGCGTTTCCAAGATACCGTTATGACCAACTAATGCGTTTAGGCTGAAAAATATTTTTACCCTTAGCTTTAGGTTGAGTTTTTTTAGTTTCCGGAATTTTATTAAGCTTTAATTGATTACCTTAAAATGAAGTTAATTTTTCAAGAATACTCTATAATTTTAATTTTTTTAATACTCGCATTAGTATTATCTTTTATAGTTTTTACTTTGTCGTACTTTATTATACCTCAAAACGCGGATCAAGAAAAAGTAAGTGCATACGAATGCGGTTTTAATCCTTTTGATGATGCGCGTGCGACGTTTGATGTACGTTTTTATTTGGTTGCAATTCTCTTTTTAATTTTTGATCTAGAAATCAGTTTTCTTTTTCCTTGGTCATTAACTCTAGGAAGTATTCCATTATTCGGATTCTGAACTATGGTCATTTTTTTGATTATTTTAACTGTCGGCTTTATTTATGAGTGATACAAGGGTGCCCTAGAGTGAGAATAGGGCCAAAAAAGCTTTTAACTTAAAAAGTAAAACTAAGAAAGTACTCGATCCCATTCCGAACTCGAAAGTAATTTTATCTTTACTAAAAATACTATAAATATGGAAATTTTAGTCAGTTAAAAACTAAACTATTTTATTTATGAAAACTGCTATTAACAAAAAAACTGCGATACTAACTATTTTATTTACCTCCAGTAATATTTTGTATACGTTAACGAATTTAACAGGGGAGGTAATACTTTGAACATCAGCAGGTACAAAAAAAGTGAAAGGTACAAAAAAAGTAACATCGACCGCAATATTAGTAATAACAAAGTTTATAATAAAACACATTACAGAACTTGGTTACAAATACATACACATAAAACTCAAAGGATTTAAAAAAAACAAAAAAACTGCTTTAAAATATTTAAACTCAAAGCAAGTAAACATTTTGTCCATCTGTGATAATTCATCCTTAGCGCACAATGGTTGTAAGCAACCTAAGCTTAGAAGAATTTAGCGCGGCGGAATAGTTCAGTTGGTTAGAACGTCGGAATCATAATCCGAAAGCCATAGGTTCGAGTCCTATTTTCGCTATCACAAGGAGGGCTAGATTGCAGAGTGGTTATGCGGAAGATTGCAAATCTTTTTACATTGGTTCGAGTCCAATTCTAGCTTTTATAAGAGGCTTATACTACAAAAAATTAAATAAAAAATATGAATGTTACTCTTCAAAGTGCAAAAATGATTGGTGCTGGTTTAGCAACTATTGGTCTAACTGGTGTAGGAGCTGGTGTAGGTATCGTTTTCGGATCATTAGTAATGGCTTATGCACGCAATCCTTCCTTAAAACAACAATTATTTGGATATACAATTTTAGGCTTTGCGTTAACAGAAGCTGTAGCTTTATTCGCATTAATGATGGCTTTTTTAATTTTATTTACTTAATAAACATTACTTAATTTAATACGTAGGGTATAACGAAAATGGTTATCGTGCTTGCTTTGGGTGCAAGAAGTTACAGGTTCGAGTCCTGTTACCCTAAAACGTATGTACAATTGGATGAATGGCTGAGTGGTTAAAAGCGTCAATTTTGAAAATTGAAATAAAGTAAATTTATCGTGGGTTCGAATCCTACTTCATCCGTAAGGTCTAGATAGCTCAGTGGTTAGAGCGTAGAGCTGAAAACTCTTGAGTCATGGGTTCGAATCCCATTCTGGACATTTAAGCAAAATTTTCCTTGATACGATATTATTACAAAGATTGATGTTACGCAACTACACCTTCAATAGACCAATTTCCCCACATCTTAGTGTTTACTTACCGCAAATATCTTCAATGTTTTCTATTTGACATAGGATTTCTGGAATATTGCTAATAGTAGGACTTTCACTTTTTTTATTAATACTGAAAACAACAGTACAATCCAATTTAAAACTTTTTTTACTTTTTACTTTTTCACCTTCTTGATTTTCAAACTTTTTTTATTTAATTTATTCATTTATTTTTGTGTATCACGCTTTAAATGGGCTTCGACATATTACTTGAGATCTGTTTCTATTTTTAGAAGTGAGGCAACTAAATTTGTCAGCTACCATTTTAATTATTCTTTTATTTTTTATACTAACAAAAATTGTACTTACTTTATAAAATGTTTTTGCAAAAAAAAGTAAACAAGATAAATTTGTTTAATTTTATGCCATCACTCACTCAAAAATATTTGAGAGTCTATCGCTGAAATCCCTACCTGAACAAAAAACCTTGATTTAATATTTATCCCATAGCGTTACAAAATTGTGGTCCTATGATACTAGATGCTTTAATTCAAATAAAAGAGACTCAAGATTCCACTTTAACATTTAGGCGCTCCTGTCGTGAGGGTATATGTGGTAGTTGTTCCATGAATATAAATGGTGTAAATGGTTTAGCTTGTCTTCAACCTTTAAATCTTCGTGGAAAATTTATTACAATTTACCCTCTTCCCCATATGCATATTATCAAAGATTTAATTCCGGATTTAACTAATTTTTATTCCCAGTATTATTCAATCAAACCTTGGTTATCAAATCCAATACAGCCGAAGCGTGAGCATTTGCAATCCAAAATAGACCGCTTAGAGTTAGATGGATTATACGAATGCATTCTTTGCGCTTGCTGTTCCGCAAGTTGTCCTAGTTACTGGTGAAATCATGACAAATACTTAGGCCCCGCAATTTTATTGCAAGCTTACAGATGAATCGTTGATTCTCGCGATAGCTCTACTGAAGAGAGACTAAATTTCTTAAATCATAAAATGCGTTTATTTAGGTGTCACACAATTATGAACTGTAGCAAGGTATGTCCAAAGTCTTTGAATCCAGGTAAAGCAATATCATTAATTAAATATAAAATTCTAAAATTTTAGGCGGAGGGAGCTCGGTTAGGTTGAGTAATAGACTGTGAATCTAGAGGACGTGGGTTCGAGTCCCATTCTTCGCCCTTTTTGCGAAAATAACTCAATGGTAGAGTGTAATCTTGCCAAGATTAAAGTTGAGGGTTCGAGTCCCTTTTTTCGCTTTTACTACTTTTTAAAACTATGAGCATTGATTTTTTCTTATTTATCCTATTTTCTAGTTTCGCTTTAGTCGCCTCTCTAATGGTTATCAGTTTAAAAAATGCTGTTCACTCTGTATTATTTTTAATTTTAGTTTTTTGTAATATTGCAGGATTACTTTTACTTTATGGTGCTGAATTTTTATCTTTCATGTTACTAATTGTTTACGTAGGTGCTATCGCTGTTTTATTTCTTTTTGTTGTAATGATGTTAAATATTAAAGCATCATCTACTATTATTAACTCATTTTCTGTTTTGCCTATAGGTATTTTAATTTTTTTAATATTATTTAGTCAGTTATCAAGCACCGCAACTAATTTTGATATTTTTAATTTACAGCAAAATGACTTAATTTGAATCTCTTGAGTTTTAGAAAAAGACAACACAACAAACATTGAAGTAGTTGGAAAGGTCTTATACACGCATTTTAGTTTATTATTTTTACTATCTAGCCTAATCCTATTGGTTGCTATGATTGGAGCAATTGTTTTAACCATGCATCAACGAACTGATGTTCAAAAGCAAAAGATTGATGTTCAACTAGCTCGAAGTTTTGAAGGAGCAGTGAAATTTATTACACTACGCAAATAAAATAACGGATATGATGAAATTGGTAGACGTGTTAGGTTTAGATTCTAATGATGTAAAATCGTGAGGGTTCGAGTCCCTCTATCCGTAATGATATTAAGTAAAAGTTACGTTTGGTTTTAAACAAAGTGTTTCTAAACTAATACTTTATTACAAGAGTGTATGTATTGGAAGTTTGCAACTTGGCTAACATTGGTAAAAGAAATTTTTTGGGTGTTGTTAAGGTTTATGAATGTGTTACAACGCCCGTAATACCAATACAGCTTTACATTTATTTTTACTATATGAATGTGTGCATGCATAATTGTGTAAATAAGTGGAGCCATACCCCAAAAAATCGGTCTCAGAGCACTCAAAAACGCTATTTTTGGGAAAAGGGTGGGTGCACAAAAACATGTGTGTGTTTTGTGCAAAAAACTGTTTTTTTGACTGTTTTTGCCTTGTTCATTTTTAAAAAGCGAAAACCCTCTCAAATCGAACCAGCGTTCAAAATAGCCCTGTTTATTTTGCTTACTATACAAAAACCTTACCCCCTTCGTTTCCCTGCCAAATTTGAACGATTAGGAGCCTCTCACGAAGCATTTGGACAAAGGTTTTAAGTTTTATGAAAAAAACCTCTAAAACCTCAGGTTCGGACACCCCTTTTGCTCCCATTGCGTGAGGTGGGCTTCAACTTGGAGAGTATGCCCTTCGAAGACGTTTTTGAGGGCTTTCGGAAGAGACTCAGCACGTCCGAGGTTTGGTAAATTCCAAACGTGTGAGGGTTTGCGTAATTAAACACCAAACTCAGCACGGTGTTTTTTGTTTCGTGCGGTCGAGTAAACGGTGCGGGGGCAATGTAATCGAAATGGTTTTGAGAAAAGATTTTTAGCTTGGATTTGAATTCCAAAAAACACACGAAGTGCGAGTTTTCGTTAGCAATCACCGCGCCAAGCAACGGATTCTTTTTTTCGTGCAGCTTGATTTTTTCGATGATTTCGGATGGGGTCACGGAGTTCTTAGCGACTTTGAGCAGTCAATTTTTGGCCGTTGTGGGTGTATAGGGTTTGATTAAGATGGTATCTTTCATGGTTTTGTTAGTTTTTTGTTGTAAAGTAGAATAACTTCAACTTTTTGTTCATAAAGGTGTTTTTTTTTGCTTAGGTCCGAAAATTACGAGTGGTTTCGCGAAACCACTCGTAATTTTCGGACCTAAGCAAAAAATGTACTTGTAACAATGAATTTTGGTAAATAGCAGTTGCTTTTACTGTTAATTAACGCAAAAATGAATAAAAAGAAGGGTTGTGGAGTATTCAGAGTGTAAACCACAGCTCACGCGCAGTTTTGGGGCGTGCTTGGGTTAGTGGGCTACTGTCTTTTACCTTGCGCTTTTGAAGTGAGTTCTGAAATTAAAGTTTCCTCTCTCAAAATGGGTGTTGTTCAAGAATTCCACCAACTCTCGTTGCCTACTTATGATTGTGTGATGCATTTGCAGCCTTTGATCAATGTTAAACTTTTCTAAACAAATTTTGCTAGGTCGTACCCCTAGACCCCCGAATATGCGGGTTAATAAAATGCGATCGATTCTCGTGTCTTGGGTTTTTAAGACCTTGTCCAAGATCGATTTCTTATACATCTCGTTTCCGTGCAAGGGTTTAAACAAAGCGTAAACGGCCATAGGACACAGTAGGTAGGGCACGGAGTCACTAAAAGTGTCTTGCAGCAAGGTTAAGTCCACTCGATCCAACGCAAGCACTTGGTTGGAAAGGAGTTTTAAGTGAGCAGAGACGCTGCCCATGTTCAAAAACGGAAAATCGTAGAGATGGATTTTTGAACTTAGAATCGTGTCGATCAAACCGATTTTTTCGGACACGATCTCTGACGTTGCTTCTTTTGTCTTCCAATAAAAAGTTATTTACAACGTTATAAGGTAACTACTACTTTCGTAAAAACTAGATTATATCAGTCTTTTATCATAGAGTAGTAGTTTTTAGTAACTTGTAAAATTAAGTAATTAAGACAACTTGGCTGGAGAGCCCTCGCACTAGTGAAACGCTAGTGCGAGGGCTCTCCAGCCAAGTTGTCTTAATTAAACTCTAATAAAAAGCGCTCAATTTTTCCTAAGAAAGGTAATAAAATCAAAAAGTAGAAAAAGTAATAAACACTAGCCAACTGACCTATCAAAACATAGGGTTCTTCAACTGGCATACCTCCAATTCAGCCTAGTATTAAGCAACAGCTCACTATTGTCCAATACAGAAATTTATAGATTGGTCTGAATCTAGAACTTCGAATTTCAGTACTGTGAATTCAGGGAAGTAATGCTAATATAGCAATCGCTGAAATCATAGCTATTACACCACCTAATTTATGAGGTATACTTCGTAAAATAGCGTAGAATGGTAAAAAATACCATTCTGGAACAATATGAGCTGGTGTTACCATAGGATTTGCTTCAATATAATTATCTGGATGACCTAAAATATTGGGAGAAAAATAAACAAACCCAGAGAAAAAAATTATGAATGCAATTAATCCTAAAAAATCCTTCACTATAAAGTAAGGAAACATACTAATTTTGTCAACGTTTGAATCAATTCCTAAAGGATTTCCAGAACCGTCTTGATGCAATACCGCTAAATGAACAAGAGAAACTGCAGCAATTACAAATGGTAATAAATAATGCAAACTGAAAAACCGATTTAATGTTGCGTTATCAACTGAAAAACCTCCTCAAAGTCAAGTTACAATGGAGTCACCAACCAAAGGTACCGCAGAAACTAAGTTTGTAATAACAGTAGCTCCTCATAAACTCATTTGACCTCAAGGTAAAACGTAACCAATGAATGCTGTAATGATCATAAGAAGAAAAATAATTACGCCAACGACTCAAACTCAATGCCTTGGTTTAGCGTAAGAGCCAAAGTACAAACCTCTAAATATATGAATGTAAACTACGATAAAAAACATTGAAGCTCCATTTGCATGAATATAACGAAGTAATCAACCGTAGTTTACATCACGCATAATATGTTCAACACTCGCAAATGCTAAGTCCACGTGCGGTGTATAGTGCATAGCAAGAAAAATTCCAGTTAGGATTTGAACAATTAAACATATAGCAGATAAAAAACCAAAATTCCAAGCGTAATGAATATTTATAGGAGTAGGATAGTCAATTAAATGATTGTTGACAATAGAAATAAGCGGACGTTTAATTAAACGCATTTTCTTTAAATATTTAAAGAAGTATTTTGAGAAATAAAAGTACTCGCTACTGGACTCGAACCAGTAACTCTTAAGTGAGAACGGATTTTAAATCCATCGTGTTTACCTTTTTCACCAAGCGAGCTTAAGTTTTCTGGTGTAAAAGGATTCGAACCTTTACGTGATAGCATCAAAAGCTATTGCCTTACCATTTGGCTATACACCATAAGTTCAATATCAGAAAATATAAAATAGTTAATGAGTGTTATTTAACTAATTTAGTGCTTCCGATAAAAATGAAGCGGGTAACGGGACTCGAACCCGTAAACCTTAGTTTGGAAAACTAATGAATTTACCAATTCATCTATACCCGCTTAATTAAATAATTTCAAAGTATTCTCTCAAACAAATTTTGTAAAAACACAAGAAATTTGAGAATTTAAGTTTTTGAGTATAAAATTGTCTTAGTAACACAATACGATGCAATTTTTTTGAGAGTAGTAAAGCTAAAAGTTTCGCCGTTTGCTGTTCTAAACGTTGAGCAAACACGAGTTTGCTTAAGTAAGTTGCGTGTGAATTTTTGATTAAAAAAACCGATAGTTTACTATAAACTAACTTGTTTAAGGCAATAAAATGGTTTTTTAGTGTTTTAAAATCCAGAGCTAAGTTTTTGAATTTTTTTTGAATTTTTGAATTAACAATAAGTTCTTCCTCAACTTGAGTTAAAGATTCAGTGAAGGTCTGTTCAATTTTTGTTGAACGGTTTGAGAAGTCTAAACTCACTGATTCGTTTAAACGATTAAAAGATAATCAGCAAAAAATGATAAAGCAAAATAAAATGAGAATTTCTTCGTTTAGTAGTAGTATACTTTGAGAAACTAAGAAAAGAAAAGTTAAGCATAAAAGACTAAAGTTTATCATTGATTTATAGACCGCCTCACCAATATATTGACACAAATAAGAATAGTCAAACAACATCAACAAAGTGTCAATATCAAGCTGCTGATTCAAAACCAAAATGATGTTGTTGTGTCAACTGGTATTGTAATAATCGAACTAAGCAAATAAATAAAGATAGTGTCCCAACAAAAACATGAAATCCATGAAATCCAGTTGCCATGTAAAAAGTTGATCCATAGATTCCATCTGATAGTCTAAAATCAGCCATGCTGTATTCGTAAGCTTGTAAGCTAGTAAAAATAATAGCTAATATAACAGTTAAAGTTAAACTTGTAATAGCCTGTGAACGGAGATTAGCAACTATAGCGTGATGGCATCATGTAACGGTACAACCAGATAGTAATAAAATTAATGTATTTAAAAAAGGAATTTCTCAAGGATCGAGTACACTTATACCCTTTGGTGGTCACATGGAACCGATTTCTACAGTAGGCGCTAAGCTACTATGAAAAAATGCTCAGAAAAACGCAAAGAAAAATAAAATTTCTGATACAATAAAAAGAATTACTCCGTAGCGTAAGCCTTGTTGTACAATTCCTGTGTGGTGTCCTTCAAAAGTGGATTCTCTAACAACATCACGTCATCATACAAACATAGTTAATAAAAGCATTGCGAACCCAGTTATTAATACAAAACTTCCACTAGTGTAAGCATGCATATACATAACTCCTCCTATTGTACACGAAAACGCAGAAAGCGAAGCTACAAACGGTCAAGGGCTTGGATCTACAAGATGAAAAGGATGCCTTTGTACAGACTTTGAAATTTGGGTTAAAAAAGTCATTTTTACAATTACTATTTTGATATTTGTTTAAAGAATTGTTTAATCAGTTCACGAAGGTTTCTAACGATCTGTGAGTTTGAGTTAAAAAGTAATAAAAATAAAATAATTAATAAAGTTAATTGTACTGCAGAAATTCTCATAAATTTACTCACTTAACTTATTGGAGATTCAAGTAATATAATTTGGTAATGAAACCGCCTCGACAACAATAGGCATAAAACCATGGTTAATCCCACAAATTTCACTACATTGCCCATAGTATAACCCTTCTCTTTTTATAAATAGTGAAGTTTGATTTAAGCGACCAGGAATCGCGTCACACTTTACTCCTAATGATGGTACGGCCCAACTATGTAAAACGTCAGCTGCTGATACAATAACGCGAATGTGGGTATTAGTAGGAATAACCATTCTGTTGTCTACTTCTAGTAATCTGAATTGACCCAACTCTAAGTCTTCTTCTGGAAGCATGTAGCTATCATACATTATTGCTTCGCCTTCTTCGTTTAGGTAATCTGAGTATTCGTAACTTCAATATCATTGATGACCTAAAGTTTTAATTGTTATTGCCGGAGAGATTATTTCGTCCATAGCGTACAACAAAGAAAATGAAGGAACCGCGATAATTAATAGAATAAATGCAGGTGTTACAGTCCAAATTACCTCGATTAACGTTCCGTGAGACATAGAAGAAGGAACAGGATTTTGTTTAGATTCAAAGTGTCAAAGGGTTCTACCCAGCATTCAAGAAACAAAAATGGAAACTACACAGATAAAGAACATCAAATCATGATGTAAGTTTATAATCCCTTCCATAATAGGAGTTGCAGGATCTTGAAATCCTAGTTGCCAATCTTCTGCGACATCACCGAACACAATAATGGGGAAAGAAGCCAAAAAGCTTGTCAAAAGTAAGTTTTTAATTAATGCTAGAAAGTTCATAATTTATTTTTCTATTGTTTCACAGACTAAAGGCATTTCTTCAAAAGTATGGTACGCAGGAGGTGAACTAACAGATCACTCTAGCGTGGAACTTCCTTTTTGTGGAACCTCATCAAAATCTCAAGGCGCTTCAGCACATATGTTATTTGATGTTAAAGAAACAAAAACTAAATAAAAAAAGAATAAAGTGCTTAGAAAAGCAACATAAGAACCGTAAGAGGCTAACAAGTTTCATCCTGCATATGCATCAGGGTAATCAGGGATTCGTCTTGGCATACCTGCTAATCCTAAGAAATGCATTGGCATAAAGGTCAAGTTAACACCAATAAAAGTTGATCAAAAATGAATTTGACCTAACACCTCAGGATATTGTAAACCGGTGATTTTTCCGAATCAATAGTAAAATCCAGCAAAAATTGCAAATACTGCTCCCATTGATAAAAGTGGAGTAGGAGACTAAACCTTTTATGTTTCAGAAACCTCTCCCCGAACCGTGCATGCGATTTTCACCGCACACGGCTCTCCATTCATTGCGTAGTTATAAAAAAGTGTACTAAGAGTTAACTTATAGATTTATTATTTTAATAAAGTAATAAATTGGTAAAAACTTTTGAATTAAGTTTTAAGTATGATTTTTACTGAGAAATTTTTTACCAAGTAGGTCATTTGTTAAAGTAGAAATATCAGCCAAAGTAAGCGATGATTTTTGATAACTGTTTTTGCAATGTGCACACTAGTCTGTAAAGTGCAAAAATAGTAAAAAGATTCAAATGTTCTACAGCTGGTTTATTTTTAAGAAGTTATTAAAAACAATTTATTTTTAAATAAGTTTTTATTAGTTATTTTGGTTTTAGACCACCCTACCCCGTACAGATTTTAGCATAACGTAATTCATGTGTATATAAACCTATTCTTCTTTATGTCATACATTTGTTTAATTTACAGCAACTTATTCTAGAAACGAGTAAGTAGTACTTTAAAAGGAAAATCAAGTTCTTTATTGTAAATTTAATACGTATTTGGCCTTGAAATTCGAAAATTCTGGTGTTTGGTACAAGAAATTTTTGGGTAAGGTATCCTATTTTTCTTTTCTTTATCAGAAAATATAGCTAAATCTTTCCCGAATTTTTTGAATACTTTTTTTAAAGTTTTTAATTTTAACTTTGAAGCAAAAGTAAGAGCGCAAGAATGTTTTAAAATATAGTAAACTCTTCTAGCAAACCGTTTATAATTTGAAGCCATACTGTAGTAATTAAGTAATCTCAATTGAAGTGTTGAGTACTCATTTGTAATTATGTGTAAAGGCTTGTGAATTAATCTTCCACATCGCATCGGGTTTCCCGAGGTTTTGCAGTAACCAGATAAAGCTAATTTTTCGACAACTTTTTTAATTGGAGCATCCATTATTAATTTATTAGTTAGACTAGTAACAATTTTGTGATTTTTTTGTTGTAGATTTTTAGTTTTATTTACAAACGAAGTACGGATATTGTATCCTAAGAAGTATACTCCATCCGTAGATGCGTGCGTTATTTTGATTTTTTTTAGAGTAAGAATTAATTTGAAATCATTTTGAAGTGTTTTGAATATATTTTTCTTGATTTGAATGCAATCATTTTTAGATCCTGTTATCCCGATAAGAAAATTATTTCCAAATCTTGCGTATCCTGTTTGCTTGGGTTTTTTGTTTGAATTTCAAATTGTTTTTACGTAATCTAAGTCTTTTCTTTTGCTGAAATCTCTTAATATTTCTAGTATTGCGAAATCAAAATTATGCAGATAAATATCGAAAAGTAATGGATTAATAACCTTTTCTTGAGTTAAACTAATTTCTGGATAAGAGATATTGCGTCTATTTCCTAAAGTTTTGTAAACTATATCTATAAATAATTGATCATCAATAACCTCTTCGAGTTTTGATACCAGAATGTTATGGCTTGTACCATTGTGACATTCAAATATGTTTCCTTTAATAAACCAGCGGGCTGAACTCATCCGTATACGAACTTGATTAAGCGTCGTGTGACGAGTTTTACCTAGCTTGAAATTGTGTAAACTCGTGTTGCCAAATATTTTTTCAAAAACAATTTTAAGTAACTGTTCCAAAGCTTCATGAACAATTTTATCTTCTGGAAATGAAATTTCTAGAGGATACCCACTATTCCGCGTTTTGGAAATTGCTTTTCTCCTAACTGAATTTAAAATAATACCTCCTTTGACAATTCTCTTTGACAATTCTTCAAATCAAACTTTAGTGTTACTTGCATTGCTTTTATTAAATTCAATAGCTAAGGCTTTTTCACTTAATTTTATTTTGCAGTAACATTCTTCTAAAAATCCGGGAATTTTTAGAAGATCTGAAAGTCCTTTGACTTTTTTTCCTGTTTTTACAAAGTTTTCTACTTGTATATTTATTTCCTCTAACTTGACTTTTACAAGTTCTTTGTCTGAAAGCAAAGATTGCTGAGTCGCAATTGAACTAAGACCCTTCCGTAAACCTTCCGCAGGATTTCGTACTACGATCTTTCCGAATCCTCGTACCTTTCGGTAATCAGGATTTCCCGAGTTCTTAAATAAAACGTCTGAATCTGTCCTTAGGTCTCCCACAAAATTAAAAATTCTGACTGAATTTCGGGTTCTCAAACACTTCTGTATTTTCCCAACTATGTAAAAGAAAATACTGAGTTTACAATTATCACGATAATAATTCGGGACTTTTTTCCCACCTTTTTGTTTGAAGGGATTCGTTATCCTAACCATAGACAGCGTAGCTCAAGATATACTATTTCAATATCTTTTTTTCGACATGCTTTTGTCCCCCTTTAGTTGGCCCAATTTAGGTAAGTCGAATGCTTTAATATATAAATACCCTAAGATATTTAGAAGTGTTGTTATATATTTAATCATGTATCCCACGTTAAATTTCGTTCCATTTAATTAAACGGCGCACCATAGTGAAAGTGTGCAACAACATAGTAAGTGTCGTGTAAACTGATGTCCAAACCTGAATTAGCTAGTACTATTCCGGTTAAACCTCCTATTGTAAATAAAAAAATAAAACCAATCGCAAATAGCATTGGTGTTTTCAGGTGAATCGATCCTTCCCACATAGTTGCAATTCAACTAAAAATTTTGATACCCGTTGGAACTGCAATGATCATTGTTGCAGCAGTGAAATAGGCTCTAGTGTCAACGTCTAAGCCTACGGTATACATATGATGGGCTCAAACGATAAATCCTAGTACACCAATAGAAACCATTGCGTATACCATACCTATATAGCCAAAAACTGGCTTTCTAGAAAAGGTTGAAACTATGTGACTAATCATACCAAAACCAGGAAGTATTAAGATGTAAACTTCAGGATGACCGAAAAACCAGAATAAATGCTGATATAGAACAGGATCTCCTCCTCCTGCTGGATCAAAGAAAGAGGTATTGAAATTACGATCAGTTAAAAGCATTGTAATTGCTCCTGCTAAAACGGGAACAGCTAGTAGTAATAAAAATGCTGTTACGAAAATAGACCAAACAAATAACGGCATTCTATACATACTTTGACCTGGGTTGCGCATATTTAGAATTGTAGAAATAAAGTTGATTGCTCCCAAAATAGATGATGCTCCTGATAAATGAAGGCTAAAAATTGCCAAATCTACAGCACCTCCTGAATGACTCTGTATTGAGCTTAAGGGAGGGTAAACAGTTCATCCAGTTCCTACTCCTACTTCCACGATTGCGGAAGCCAAAAGTAAACAAAGAGATGGAGGAAGTAATCAAAAAGAAATGTTATTTAGTCTAGGAAATGCCATATCCGGACTTCCGATCATTATGGGTACTAATCAATTACCAAAACCACCGATCATTACAGGCATAACCATGAAAAAAATCATTAAAAATGCATGTGCAGTGATTAAAACGTTGTAGACCTGGTGATTACCTAGTAACAAATGGTTACCAGGTTGCGCTAGTTCCATACGGATTAGCATGGACATACAGCCACCTAAGATTCCGGAAAAAGCTCCAAAAATTAAGTAAAGCGTTCCTATGTCTTTATGATTAGTTGAAAAAATTCAGCGTGAAACTCACTGGAAAAAGAAAGATTGCATTTTTATAACTTAATCCAAGTACTTTATCTTTTCTAACCTAAATTTTAAAACGAGAGAGACGGGACTCGAACCCGCAACTTTTAGTGCGACAGACTAACACTCAGCCTTTGAGTTTCTCCCTCCAAAACTTAATCTCATTTTGTTACCAAAATAATTTTAACTGAAATTTTTTTCTTTATAAAGTTAAAAACTTCCAGCAAGTGTTGGTAAGGTACTTTATCAAACTCAAAGAGTATCAACCCTGGTTTTAGAAAAACGGCCTTAGAGTAGATAGCACCTTTTCCTTTTCCCATTCGTGATTCTTGACTTAATTTTGTTAAATTTAAATTTAAATTGATTAAGTTTCATAATTTAAATGTTCTTCTGTTGCTATTTGATAGCTCCTTTAATTTTCTAATAATAGACCATTCCAACGATTTTAATTGTGCTTCAGAAATTCTGTTAAACGAGGCTACTTTAATGCCAAATTTACCAAATCGAAGAGTACGCTTTGAGAAATAAGGTTTACGGCAGTATTTATTGTGAGTTTTACGTTGTGTTTGCATTTTTAGTAGTTTATTTTATAAAAAAGCCAAAGCTGAACTCCACAAGTACCTAACTTAGTATGAATTTCTGAGTTTGTAAACTCTACGTAGCTCTGTAAATTCATTAAGGGTAATGAACCGACTTTGTACTTTACGGTCTTTGCCATTTGGTTTCGGGAGTTATCGAAGCGTCCGGATAAACAGATTCGAAACCCTTGCAATTCTCCAACGATTGGACCGTAAGTCGAACGTAAAATTTTTTTTGAATTTATTTGCATCTTTAAACTGCGGTATAAATTTCAGAAAATCTTATTGAGGGGCAAGTTTTGTTTTGATAAAAACCAAGCATAGTTAAAAATTAGATTAGCTGTCGAAAATCATTTCAATTTTGGATAGAAACGAATTAAAATTTTGTTGCCGGACCACTTTGAAATTGATTTCAGGAGTTCTGCCGAAATGCTTCTATCCAAATCTGAGTAAAAAGCGGTTAGTTTTATTATGTTTTCTGAATAATTAAACTGTTTCGTTCCTAGTATAAGCTTATTAAGTTTAAAAAGTTGAGTTAGGAGTTGATGAATTTGTAACTGATCATGTAAAATTACTGAGTAGTTATTATGTAATTTTCCATAATTTTGTAATGTGGAATCTCAAACTTGAGTTAGGCCAAGTCTAAGGCTTACTGGATTAATTTTTTGAGCCATATTTAATTTTGGTTAAGTTAGATTAAAATCTTTCTGAATAATTCGTATCTGTAAAAAACTTATTACTAAGTCCTTGTTTCAAACCGATCTATCTAATAGTCTTTTAGAATATTCGTGAAAAATTAGTAAAGTTGTTTTCATACTATTGATTCTTTCAGTGTTTATAAAAAGCCAACTTAGCTACTTGACTATGCTGTGGGCACAACAATCAATACACCAGAGGTTAACGTATCTCGGTCCTCTCGTACTAGAGATAAACTTTGTATTTTTCATTTTCTTGCAGTAGATAGGGACCGAACTGTCTCACGACGTTCTGAACCCAACTCACGTACCTTTTTAACTAGCGAACAACTAGACCCTTGAAATCTGCTTCAATTTCAGGATAAGATGAGTCGACATCGAGGTATCAAACCGTGACGTCAATAAGAACTCTCAGTCACGATGAATCTGTTATCCCTAGAGTTCCTTTTATCTGTTGAACGATATTAATTCCACGCTTTAATATCGGGTCACTATGACCGACTTGCGTCCCAATTCGATTTATCAATCTGTTTGTCAAGCAAACTTATGCCATTGTGCGCTTCATTATTTTACTAAATAATTGTTGTCTACCTTTGTACACCTCCGTTACATTTTAGGAGGTACTCGTCCCAAGTAAACTCGCCCTTTTATACGGTCTTTATAATAATTTAACTTATAAATTAGTAGAATATTAAAATATTAAGTGGTATTTCATTTTTGTGTACTAACTCCCACTTATTCTGCGTAATAATTAGCTTCTACAATATAAAAATAGAGTAAAGGATCTAGGGTCTTTCCGTCTTACTGCAAGTAACTCACATTTTCATGAGTTATGTAATTTCGCTGAATTTATATTGGAGACAGTGAAGCAATCGTTACGCCTTTCATGCAGGACGGAACTTACCCGTCAAGGAATTTCGCTACCTAAGGATTCTTATAGTTAGAACCGCCGTTTACCTAAAGTTATAACGCAAGCAAGAACCTGAGTTTATCGTTTTTAGGCACTGGGCAGGCGTCAGACTCTATACTTATTTTATTAATTTGCAGAGTCCTGTGGTTTTGGTAACCAGTCGTTGCTTCCGTTTTCATGCTACCGATTTTCACGGCTCTCTTTATTGCGAACGTACAGAGTTAATTTGCCGAGTTCCTTCAGTATAATTCTTTCATTCACTTTAATCTTTTCGATAGATTTACCAGTGTCGGTTTAAGTACGGTTTATTAGTTATAATTTTTTCTTGGAAAATAAAAAGTGCGTTGTCCGTACCAAAAAATTCAGCTACACGTCTTTTAACTTTCTTTCATGATTTGATTATCACATATAACTAGTATCAAAGTGTTGAATTCCTATTGAGTACAATCTTCATTCACCTCTTAAGGACCGACTAACTCAATGACTTTAAAATTACATTGAAAACCTTAAACATAAAGTGACTACGATTTTTAACATAGTTTGCGCTACTCATGTCAGCATTAGCACTTCTGATATAAATCTAATAATTTTACAATTATAAAACAATTACAGAACGTTTCACTACCATTAGTAATTTAATTCGCTACTTCGATACATAATTTAAAGTTTTATACATTTTAAATTCCAAAAAGAAAAAATGCTGAGCTAAAACGCTTTCTCTAGTGAAAGGCTGCTTCTAAGCCTATCTAAAATTGCATTTGATTCTTTTAAAATTTTCCTCCCTAAATTATAATTTTGAAATCTTAGTATTCGATCTGGATTGTTTTCCTTTTGTCTTTAGACCTTATCGCCTAAAGACTGACTGTTAACATTAGTTTAATTGTGATTCGGAGTTAAAATAAATTTAGTAAGCTTCTAAACCCCTTTATTTATTTTGTACTCTAACCAAAGTTAATTTTGTTAACGTAGTACTTAAATACATTTCGTGAAAAACCGGCTATCGCCGAGTTTGATTAGTCTTTCGCTCCTAACCACAAGTCATCTCCGTATTTTGCTACATACGTGAGTTCGGTCCTCAAAAACGTTTTAAAGAGTTTTCAACCTGCTCATGGTTAGATCACTCGGTTTCAGGTCTAACGCATATAACTTTAATCTGTCTTCGTATAAATACTTAAACTTGCTATATACATTAACTTGCTGACTCATTATGCAAAAGGCACTTCGTTGTTTAGTTACTTCGAAAACTTATGAGTATTTAATTTCAATTAAATCCTTTTCGGAGTTTTTCACCTTTCCCTTACGGTACTCGTTTACTATCGGTTAAAGAAATTTGTAAGCTTAGAAGGTGGTCCTCCTATTTTCGTGCAGAATAAAGTCCGTACTACTTAAAATAATGATTTTTTAGCTTATTACAGGGCTGAAACCTTCTTAGGCCTAAAAGTTATAAGTTTCTATTCTCCCATTTAGCTTATACAGTCGCTTTTATTCGCCATTAATTACGACCCCTCGTTTGATTTTTGTTCAGTGTTAGTAAGATGATTCAATTCACACTGTGTTTTGAGTTTGTTTTGAGTTTACTCATTAGGAAACTTACATATCACAGGTTTGAACCTACTTGTAATTTTCGTAGCGTGACGTCCTTGTATTTCTTTACCAAGACTTCCATTAAATACTCGTTTAAAGGACTTTAAAATTCCTTAACCAAGAGG